ATTCTTAAATTTTTTATTTCTTATTCACTGGTTTGTATATATATATTTTTTCAAAGGGGATAATAAAAAAGCACGAGATTTTAAACCTAAATATAAATTTTTTTCGAATTAGTATAATCCTTCAGAAATCTTTGAAAAGAAATATATATTCAAATAAAAAAAGTAGAAGTGATTAAATAATATTACTAAGTTACTGTCAAAAAAAATTATTTGTCTTTTTTTTTATTACTACTAAATAAAATTGTGATTTTTTGCAGATACAGAAAAAGTGAATTAAAATTCCGTATTATAATAATTTATATACATATATTAAGAATAGAACAAAGATTTACACGACAAAAAAATACTTAAACTTAATATTAATTATATACTAAAAAACCTTTACCTAAAACAAAGTTATTTGAGTTTGATTATTTAGAATTATTAAGGAATGAATTTTAATTATGGAATTTAGTGATTATCTTCCAGTACACTAAGTGAGCTTTTTTTATTTGTAAGAAAGATTATTATAATCGATATTTTTTTTACATATGATGTGAAGAAACCTCATAATTTTTTTGATAATCTAAATAGATTAATTAAATGAGCACTCTCGTACGTATTTCAAACGTTAAAAAAAAACAAAGTAAAAAACAGTTGGGTTTTAAACTTTTGAATGTCTTTTTTGTTTTGAAAATAATATATAATAAAATAAAATTTGAAAGAAAAAAAACTCGATATGGAGTACGAAAGAATAGAATAATAAATGTCTTTGACATCCAATTATACCACTGAAAAAGTTTTTTTCATTTTTGAATGGCAGTTCCAAAAAAACGTACTTCTATCTCGAAAAAGCGTATTCGTAAAAAAATTTGGAAAAGGAAGGGATACTGGACATCGTTGAAAGCTTTTTCGTTAGGGAAATCACTTTCTACAGGTAATTCAAAAAGTTTTTTTGTACAACAAAATAAATAAAAAACACTATAATAACTAGAATTAGCCTAACTTAAAAACAAATTTTTTAGAATACATATAAAAAAATGTGAACCAAAAGAGGAAAAAAAAAGACAATATATAGATAAAAAAGAAAGGTTCACATTTTTTTTAGTTCAAAAAAAAAAAAGGGGAGATTCTTATTTTTACCATCACTACCTTGATGCAATAATAAATAAAGATCTTTTATTTATTCATTAAAAGTAAATAAAAGATCTTTAAACAAAATCAATAGGTTCTTCAAATTAATTAATTTAAGTGAAAAAAATTTGAACTTTATACCTTTAGGAATTATTATTTCTCTAAATTCTTATATTCTTTACTTGTAATCAAATTGATAAAAGCATCTGGCCACAATAGGTGAATATTAGATAATATTAATAAATAATAATATATGACATGATTTTTAAGTGATCACAAAATCTTATCTTTGTATTGTACAATATAAAAAGATGAAATAAAAAAATTTTTTTATTTCAAATTTCTAAGAATTTTGGAGAGGTTTTCGTTTTTAGAAAAAGCATTTTTTTTAATGGAACTTTTAAATTTTATCATTTTTTTAATCATATAAATGAAAAAAAAATGATAAAGAGCATTTAGAGTTTTGTCGTTGGGTTGAAGTCCCAATTATTTGAATTTAGTTAAATTTTTCATTGTATTCTACAAAAAAAGATAAAGGACAAAAAGTGAATTTAAATAATTTTAAATAACTTAGATAAAAAAATCTTATTTGAATTAAAACCCACAAGACCTATTTAACAAGTTTTTATTCATTAAATCAATTGTAAATTCCAGTCAATTGGCTAAATTTGAATCTCGACGATTGAATAAAAACTTGTTAGTATTGTTTTGAACAAGTTGCCGCTATGGTGAAATTGGTAGACACGCTGCTCTTAGGAAGCAGTGCTAGAGCATCTCGGTTCGAGTCCGAGTAGCGGCATAAGATCTTATAAAAGAGATATTATAAGTTTTATAATCAAAATAATACCCGACTTTTTTTCTAAAATCGGGTAAAACCTAGTATTAATTTATTAATTTTTAACAAATTTTTTATGATTTTTTCAATTTTAGAGCATATATTAACTCATATATCTTTTTCGGTCGTTTCAATTGTACTGACAATTTATTTTTTAACTTTATTAGTAAATTTAGATGAAATTATAGGATTTTTTGATTCATCAGATAAAGGAATCGTAATTACGTTTTTTGGTATAACAGGATTATTATTCACTCGTTGGATTTATTCAGGACATTTTCCATTAAGTAATTTATATGAATCATTAATTTTTCTTTCATGGACTTTTTCACTTATTCATATGGTTTCCTATTTTAATAAAAAACAAAAAAATCACTTAAACGCAATAACTGCGCCAAGTGCTATTTTTATTCAGGGTTTTGCTACTTCAGGTCTTTTAAACAAAATGCCTCAGTCTGCAATATTAGTACCAGCTCTTCAGTCCCAATGGTTAATGATGCACGTAAGTATGATGATATTAGGCTATGGCGCTCTGTTATGTGGATCATTATTATCAATAGCTCTTCTAGTGATTACATTTCGCAAAGTCGGACCCACTTTTTGGAAAAAGAATATAAACAAAAAATTTTTATTAAATGAATTATTTTCTTTTGATGTATTTTACTACATAAATGAAAGAAATTCTATTTTACTACAACAAAACATTAATTTTAGTTTTTCTAGAAATTATTATAGGTATCAATTGATTGAACAATTAGATTATTGGAGTTTTCGTATTATTAGTCTTGGATTTATCTTTTTAACCGTCGGCATTCTTTCAGGAGCTGTATGGGCTAATGAGACATGGGGTTCATATTGGAACTGGGATCCAAAAGAAACTTGGGCATTTATTACTTGGACCATATTCGCAATTTATTTACATATTAAAACTAATAGGAATGTTAGGGGTATAAATTCTGCAATTGTGGCTTCGATAGGTTTTCTTTTAATTTGGATATGCTATTTTGGCGTCAATCTTTTAGGAATAGGTTTACATAGTTATGGTTCATTTACATCGAATTAAATATAAATAAAACAGTAAAAAAAATAATAAAAATCCAAATAAAAAAAATAGCATCTATATCTAACTTCATATAAGTTAAGAAATCTAATTTAGTTTTAGTAGTAAATCATCAAGAACCTTTTGAATCAAGTAGTACAATGATTCAAAAGGTTCTCACAATACAAAGACCAAAGACTTCTGATTAGAATTCCATTTAATGCTTTTTTTTATCTCCTGAAAACTATCCATAAAAGTAATTAGATAAAATGGATTCGACCTTATCACTTGCTAATGAAAGCACAAAATCAGGATAAATCCCAATACCAATTATGGGTAGAAGAATGGAGATTGAAAGAAATAACTCTCGGGGTCCAGAATCAAAAAAAGAAAAGTTTTTGACATTAATTAACTTGTATCCATAGAACATTTGGCGTGACATAGATAATAAATATATAGGAGTTAATATCATTCCAATTGCCATTACAAAAATAATTAAAATTTTTGAAATTAAGAAATATTTTTGGCTGGTAATTATTCCAAAAAAAACGATTAATTCTGCAACAAAACCACTCATGCCTGGCAATGCAAGGGAAGCCATCGATAAGATAGTAAACATTGTAAATATTTTTGGAATGGAGATAGCCATTCCACCCATTTCATCAAGATAAACAAGCCGAATTCTATCATAACTCGCTCCTGCCAAGAAAAAAAGTGCAGCACCAATAAATCCATGAGAGATTATTTGTAAAATAGCTCCATTAAGTCCAGGATCCGTTATAGAACTAATACCTATAATTATAAAACCCATATGAGATACAGAAGAATAGGCTATTCTCTTTTTTAAATTACGTTGACCGGGAGATGTTGAAGCTGCATAAATTATTTGGATTGTACCGACTACCATCAACCAAGGAGAAAACATAGAATGAGCGTGAGGTAATAGTTCCATATTGATTCGAACCAACCCATATGCTCCCATTTTTAATAAGATTCCAGCGAGAAGCATACAGGTACTGTAATGTGCCTCGCCGTGGGTGTCAGGTAACCAAGTATGTAAAGGTATAATCGGTGATTTGACGGCAAAAGCAATAAGAAATCCAATATAAAATAGTATTTCGAGTGTGACAGGATAGGATTGATTAGCTAAGAGTTCTAAATTTAATGTTGGTTCGTTCGAACCATATAAACTTATACCTAAAACTCCTATTAATAAAAAAATAGAACTTCCTGCCGTGTATAAAATAAATTTTGTAGCTGAATACAGACGTTTCTTTCCACCCCACATGGATAAAAGTAGATAAACGGGAATTAATTCTAATTCCCACATGATGAAAAAAAGTAGAAGATCCCGAGAAGAAAATAATCCTATTTGACCGCTGTACATTGCTAACATCAGGAAATGGAATAATCGGGAATCCCGAGTAACTGGAAAAGCCGCTAAAGTGGCTAAAGTAGTAATAAATCCCGTCAATAAAATCGTTCCTATAGAAAGTCCATCTATTCCCATTCTCCAGTAAAAATCTAAAAAATTGATCCATTTATAATCTTCGGACAGTTGAATTAATGGATCGTCCGTTTTAAAATTATAACAAAAAGCATAGGTCGTTAGAAGAAGTTCTAAAATACAAATGCATATAGTATACCATTTATTGACTTTATTTCCCCTATGTGGGAGAAATAACATTAACGAACCGGCAGATATTGGAAAAACAACAATTATTGTTAACCAAGGAAAATCATTCGTGGTAAAGACAAGATACACCAGGTCCAACGAACGCGTACTCAAAAAAAATAAAATTTAACTTTTTTGAGTACGAGTACTTGTCAATAAAAAAAAAATAAAATGTATTTAAAATTTATTCAAATGAGGTTTTCGGTAACGTATCAATAAGCTAGACCCATACTTCTAGTTGTTTCATGCCATAAATAAACTCGAACGCTCAAAAAATCCGTTGGACAGGCGGATTCACATCTCTTACAACCAACACAGTCCTCGGTTCTTGGAGCGGAAGCTATTTGCTTCGCTTTACATCCATCCCAAGGTATCATTTCTAATACGTCTGTAGGGCATGCTCGGACACATTGAGTACATCCTATACAGGTATCATAAATTTTTACTGAATGTGACATAGGATCGATAGTTTTTTGAATGTCATAAATTTTCAATCTAGTAAACTTCTAACTGAATAATATATTAAAATACTAGATGAAGCAATGATTTCCTTTAATAGAATTTTTGTAATGAATTCTGGCTCAATTGATAAAAAATGGGGCTAAAATACTTGGATTTCTGAGATTTTCACAAATATAATCTAGTAGGTCAGAACCGATTATATATGCAAATTTCAATCTATAATTTTTTTATACTACTTATTTAATAAGGTCGATTGATTGATGCGAGTTGATTTTCTGTTACGATAAATTGACGAGACTATAGCTAATCCAATAGCTGCTTCAGCGGCTGCAATTGCTATAACAAAAATACAGAAAATATCCCCCTTTAGTTGGGAATTATCAAAAAAATCAGAAAATGTTACGAAATTCATATTAACTGCATTGAGTATAAGTTCAAGACACATAAGAGCCCTAACCATATTTCGACTCGTGATCAATCCATAAAGACCAATCAAAAATAAATAGGCACTCAAAACAAGTACATGTTCGAGTATCATTCAGCAACTCCTTATCAATTTGGATTCATTTAAATATGAAAAATAATTCACCGGATTCAATCAACTAGAATATAACAAAAAAGTACGAATAAAAACTATATTAGGACAAAAAATTTCAAATATATATATCAAATATAAAAATTCATATTTAAAATATGAAATAATATTCAATCCAATTTAATTGAATGAACGGAAAAAAATATCATAACATACACAAAGTTTTCTTTGGTCTTTATTAATTCGAACGTTTTTTATTGACGAGCCACAGAAATTGCACCTATCAAAGCAACTAAAAGAATTATTGAAATGAGTTCAAATGGAAGAAAAAAATCTGTTGATAAATGAATTCCTATTTGTTGACTATTACTTATTAAATCTTGCTCTAGAATCTGGTTTAATCTTGTAGTCCAAATAACCCCGTACCATGACGTATCGAGAATAGTAGACATTAATGAAAAAAGAATAGTTGTACAAACCAACGAAGTAATCCCATTCCCAACGGTCCACAGATTGGAATCTGTAGAATATTCTGAATCATTCATGAACATCACAGCAAATATGATTAAAACATTTATGGCCCCCACGTAAATAAGGAGTTGTGCAGCAGCTACAAAATGAGAATTTGATAGAATATACAATAAAGATATACAAACAAGAACAAATCCTAAGGAAAAAGCTGAAAATATTGGGTTGGGAAGTAAGACCACTCCCAGACCTCCTACTAGAAGACCGGATCCCAGAAAAACTAAAAGAAAATCATGTATTGGTCCAGGCAAATCCATTATATTATTAAAATAAGAAAAAAATCGAAATCCTTTTCATGGCCTTATTAATTTAACCGGGAAATTAGTTTTTAATATGTTTCTAATAGAGTGAAATTAGAATCTAATGCATATGAATTGATGTAGATACAATTATTAGACAGTTTCTCTTTTTTTATTCTAAAGTGTATTTTCAACCTATCTATTTCAGGAAAGTAATTACGAATATATTATATTAAAAGAATGAGCCTTAATACTTAATATCATTATATAAATACAAATTGTTAATTAAATTCTTTATTCTTTATATAATTCAAAATTTTTGAATTCTTTTTTTAATCAAATTAATGGGTTTACCCATTTATTGTTTGAGGTGAATTCAAAATTGTTCGAATAGTGTAATCGTCAATTACTGACATTGGTAAACGACCCAAAGCTATTTGATTATAATTCAATTCGTGACGATCATAAGTTGAAAATTCATATTCTTCAGTCATTGACAAACAATTTGTTGGACAATACTCAACACAATTACCACAAAATATACAAATTCCAAAATCAATACTGTAATTAAGCAATCGTTTTTTTCGAATATTAGTTTCCAATTTCCAATCAACAACAGGCAGATCTATAGGACATACTCGAACACATACTTCACAAGCAATGCATTTATCAAATTCAAAATGGATTCGACCACGGAAACGTTCCGATGTTATTAATTTTTCATAGGGATATTGAATAGTTACAGGTAAACGATTTGTGTGGGATAAGGTAATCATGAAACCTTGACCAATATACCTTGCAGCTCGTAGGGTTTGTTGACCATAATTCATGAACCCGGTTATCATAGGAAGCATATTGTAATTATCTATGAATAATTTTATCTTTGTTTCTTTCTCTTGTTTAAAACAACTAATGAATATATTGGATTCATTTTCAATTTAGAGTGAAAATAGTTGGAAAGAAGTTGTTAATAATAGATTACCAAGGGAAATAGGTAAAAGAAATTTCCATCCAAGATTTAATAGTTGATCCATTCTTAGCCTAGGTAAAGTCCATCTTGTTGCGATAGAAATGAACAAGAACAAATAAGTTTTAGCTAATGTAATAAAGATACCAATTGTTGTTCCAAAAATTTGATCCCTTTGAAATAGCTCCAGAATAGATATATACGGAATAGAAATATTCCAACCGCCTAAGTATAGAACTGTTACAAATAATGAGGAAATTAATAGATTTAGATAAGAAGCAACGTAAAATAAACCAAATTTGATACCTGAATATTCAGTTTGATAACCTGCTATTAATTCTTCTTCCGCTTCTGGTAAATCAAACGGTAACCTCTCGCATTCTGCTAGGGAAGAAATTAGAAAAATGATAAAACCTATAGGTTGACGCCACAAATTCCATCCCCAAAAACCATATTTTGATTGTGCCTCAACTATATCAACTGTACTTAAACTGTTAGATAATCCTAGTCGGTGATAACATTACTATTTTCAACGCTATTACAAAACCGTACATGAGGTCTTCGCCTCATACGGCTCCTCGGGGGCCATAAATAAATCTAAGGACCAGAATTAGTATTATTTAGATGGATATGCTGTGTTCTAAAATAGATTAAATATATCTGGGATCCCGAATTATACCAATGGAATTCTGTCTGCTCAAATTTTAAGAATAAAAAAAGCGCTTCGGAATTCATCTCATCCTTTACAAATTTGAATTTCTATTTGTTGAGTAATAACTTAATCCTTTAATAAGATACTCCTTGTAAAAATAAAAATAGGTATTTCAGCCCATCGTGGTTTTCAATTACGAAAAAGAATTAGATATCCTATTAGTTTATTATTCATGACAGAAATTCTATTTTATTTTCGAAATATAGGAAAAAAATATCCTAGTTTCGTTCCTATTCTTCTTTCTTTTTTAGAAAAAAAGTTGGTCAACTTATAAAAAATAAAGGATTATTTCGTTTCTGATAGTCATTACATTTATAAGTGGATAGGAGCATACTCTGAATCGGAATCTTGGGGAGTACTGTCTAATCATTTCTACTAATTTTAAGCCCCAATTAACCTTCTTTTTTTTTATCTTATGTTATGCATAAATATCCTTTTCAATTTGGTTAACCTCTATTACAAATTCTTTGTGTATTTTGGTGTTTCTAACCATCCACTCACTTTTACCTAATTGCCGCTCACTTTGTAATACATGTATGTTAATCTATATAACTGATAGTGAAAACGTTATACGGTTAAATATTTTTAACCCGCTTCAAGCCAGGATGACTAATCAACCAACCTTGGGGTAAAGTGATTCTTACGCTTATGTTTATTTCCGTTTAACCTTTGTACATAGGAAATGAGACTCAATTTTTCTTTTTACTGCTAATTTCTGAGCAGTTTTTTTCACTCATATATAACTATCAAATTCCTTTTTCTTTTATTAAGATTAACCCGAAATATAACGATATTTATATATTCCGCCTTTTCACTTATTCGTCTAGAAGAAACGGAATAGTAAAAATAAACGTTTATGTTTCAACGAATCGCACGTAGAGATATTGATAAAACACATAGAGTTAATGGTATTTCATAACTAATCGATTGGGCAGCAGCTCGCAGACCACCTAAAAAAGAATATTTATTATTTGATCCATATCCTGACATAAGAAGTCCAATAGGAGCAATACTTGAGATGGCAATCCATAAAAAAATACCGATATTGAGATCCGCTAAAACAAGGTGATTACTAAAGGGAATTACTGAATAACTTAGTAAAATTGAGATAACTGCTATAGATGGTCCAATACTAAATAAAGGAGTATTTCCTCGAGATGGACGAAGATTTTCTTTGAAAAGTAGTTTTGTCCCGTCGGCTAGAGCTTGAAGAATTCCCAACGGGCCGGCGTATTCAGGTCCAATACGTTGTTGTATCCCTGCAGATATTTCTCTTTCTAACCACACAATTACTAGTACACCTGTTATGATTCCCAATACAAGAGAAAATATAGGGACAAATATCCATATGAGTCCATAGACCTCTTTTAAAGATTCCAATCTAACAAAAGAATTTATAGTTTGGACTGCTGTTGCATAAATTATCATTTTAACGATCAACTTCTCCCATAATTATATCTATGCTACCGAGTATCGTCATAATATCAGCCAATTTCATTCTTTTAACTAGTTCAGGAAGAATTTGCAAATTAATAAAACCCGGCGGTCGGATTTTCCATCTCCAAGGAAAACCACTTTGATCTCCTATGAGAAAAATTCCTAATTCCCCTTTTGGAGCTTCAACTCTTACATAAAGTTCTTGTTTCGATAATTCAAAAGTAGGAGAAGGTTTTTTACTAATGAATCGATATTCAAAATCATTCCATTCTGGATTCCTTTTTCTATCAAAGCCTCTGCTTTCTAAATTCTCATAGGGACCCCCCGGAAGTCCTTCCAGAGCCTGTTGAATAATTTTTATGGATTCTGTCATTTCGCTAAGTCGTACTAAATACCGAGCTAATGAATCTCCTTGTTTTTGCCACTGAATTTCCCATTCAAATTCATCGTAAGACTCATAACGATCAACTTTACGAAGATCCCATGGTATTCCGGATGCGCGTAGCATTGGTCCGGATAAACCCCAATTTATTGCTTCTTCCCCACCAATAATCCCAACTCCTTCAACCCGTTCTAAAAAAATAGGATTTCGTGTAATCAGTTTTTGATATTCAACAACTTCTGTTAAAAAATAATCACAAAAATCCAAGCATTTATCTATCCAACCATAAGGTAAATCAGCCGCTATTCCTCCAATACGAAAAAAATTATGCATCATTCTCATACCGGTGGCAGCTTCGAATAGATCATATACAAATTCTCGTTCTCTGAAAATATAGAAAAAAGGAGTCTGTGCACCAATATCTGCCATAAAAGGACCGAGCCATAACAGATGAGAAGCTATACGACTCAATTCTAGCATAATTACTCTGATATAGCTGGCCCTTTTAGGAACTTGAATATTTCCCAATTGTTCTGGTCCATTTACTGTTATTGCTTCTGTAAACATAGTAGCTAAATAATCCCATCGCGTTACATAAGGTAAATATTGTATAATTGCTCGGTTTTCTGCAATTTTTTCCATTCCTCTGTGTAAATAACCCAATATGGGTTCACAGTCAACAACATCCTCACCATCTAGAGTAACAATTAAGCGAAGAACCCCATGCATGGATGGGTGGTGAGGTCCCATATTGACTATCATAAGATCTTTTCCTGTAACTGGTCTCTTCATAAGTTTTTCCTTGATTCGTTCTGGCATGAATTAGATTGCTGAAAAAGCAGTTTATCAAAAAATTCAAGATCTAAAAAATTCACTAATTCACAATTTTTGAATTTAACGAGTTTTTAATTCCCGAATATTCAACTGATTAATTAATTCTTTATAACGTACTCTATTTTTTTTTGACAAATAAGCCAGCAGTCGTTGACGTTTTCCCAGAATTTTTCGTAGACCCCTCTGAGATAAATAATCTTTTCTGTGCAATTCCAAATGTGAAGTAAGTCTTCGTATCTTATTAGTAAAACTGAATACTTGAAATTCAACAGATCCCCTGCTTTCCTCTTTTTGTTCTTGAAATGAAATGAATGCATTTTTTATCATAAAAAGAAATCCTTCCCTTTTTAATATGAATTGAAAGATATGAATTTTACTGATCAGTAATAATAATGGTAGTTTTTTTGTACGAGGATCTGAATTTAATTATCAACTTCTTAATTCTTCATTTTATAAAAAAAATTTACATTTAGATCTAAAAAAGGAGGATTCTGTTAATTTATTTATGGCTCCGCTCGGATTGGTATCTATGTCATTGATTAAATTAGTATCATGTATAAAGATTGAATTTAAAACAATCCCTCATATTTCATACAGTTGTTTTCATATACCGTAACTTAATATATTATATATAGTAAAAAGGATCTATCATTAATGAAGTGGAAATCGTGTATACATGTGTATTCTTATCATACTGAAATGATTTCCGTTAGTAGTATTAAACCAATAGCGATTCATACAAGCTAAATCTTCTAATCTAAAATTGGGCCAAAGAAAGGATTTGAATTTCATTAGGTTTTTTTTATCCTTAGCAAGATCTTTCTTTTTATCCAAAACTGTGGTCAAGTTTTGAATATTCTTATCAAATCTTGAATTTCTATCCCTCGCATTTTTTTTTTTTAAGTTGAAACAAATTAGAATTCGAAATTTTCTACGTCGTTTAGGGGATAGAATATTTTCAGGGACAAAGAAATCATAATTATTTTTTTTTCTATTTACAGTTTTGTTTTGATATTTTGTAATGGATTTTTCAATTTTTTTTTTAGCAATATAGCTTTTTTTTTTGTATCTTTTACTTATTTTTTGTTTATTTTTATTAACCAACGAAATACCTATGGTTCTATATATAATAAGTTGTCCATCATTTTGTACAGACAAACGGACAGGTTCAATAATCAATATTCCTTTTTTCATTAATTTTGCAAAAGTAAAATTCTTCTCAATCATTAGAATGTCTAGGCTCATCTCTCCTCTTTCAATAGAAGATATCGCTATTTCGTTTGGATTTTTTAGTCTAACCAAGAGACAGTATACTTTTACATTATTGAGAATTTTTTGATTAAAAAAACAATTCCATCGCAATTGAAAACGCGAATATCTTGTGAGAAATAAATCAAGTTCCGCTTCTGTATTGCTTTTGTATTGTTTTTTATTTTTACGTTTTTTTATCGTCGATTCTGCATAATTTTCTTCAATATTTTTTTCTTGATTTAATAGAGCTGATTCAGGATTTTTTTTTTTTTCTTTATCTGATTCAAGCTCTACTTGACTGGCCGATTCTTTTTCTTCTTTATTTAGATTATAAAATCGAAGCGATTTTTTTTCATTTGATGGTATAAAACCTTTTTTCTTTCGAGTGATCTTTTTATTAACATTTATGTTTTCATTAAAATTTAAAAGAAGTAATTTGATTGGTATGACCCACGGTTTCATTTTATATGTACTAGAAAATAAGAAAAATTCTGGAAAGAAAAAAAATTCAAAATTTGTTATACGACGATTTAGTATTTCTTCATTCATTCCCATCCAATCAAAAAAGTTTCTTTTTTGATTGGCAAGACCCGTCTTAGTTATTTTATCAATTCTTTGATAATTCTGAACTTTAGTATTAATATATTTTTTTTTACTCTTGGTATCAACCCAAGGCTCAATATTTACTTTTTTTGTAAACCAAAAGTTTAGAATTCTCCAATCCAAATATTTTCTATGCCGAATTTCCCCTATACCCCGAATATTATATTTTTCTAGAAAACAAGAGACTAAACAATTATCGAGAGCAATGCCTATAGACGTGTCAAAAGTTTTTTCTGTAGAATGAATAGATTTGTAGCAAAAAAGATTATATATAGAATTTTTTTTTAAATTATGTTTTGGATTTAATAACGAGTCGACCTCAAAAACACTTTGTTTTTTGTAATTATCAAATTTCTTGTTTTCATATGAATCCTCTTTGGTTAAACTTGGATTTAGAACTAGAGAATCTTGGTTTATTTTCTTTTTCCATTTTTTGGTTACTAATCTAGCCCATGCAATTTGAGGTAAATTGTATTGATAATTACTTCGTAACCAGTTTTTCCATTGATTTACTTCGGAATTCAAAAAGGTTTTATCTTTCAAGTCATAATGAAAGATTCCTTGTTCTTGAAAAAAATCCTTTATTTGATTCTTAACAAAAAAGGATGTTATGCATATGTTATATTCAAGAACAGCCTTTAATTTAGAAAAGTTACTAACTTGAATTTGTGATAATTTGTAAAATACATATGCTTGTGATAAAGAGCATAGGTCATAACTAATTTTTTTTTTATTGGATATTAAATTTTTTATAGTCGAAATAAAATAAATGGTATTTTTTTTTTTATTAATTTTTTCTCCTTTTTCTTCAGCCTTGTAAATATATTTATCAAGAAATGTTTTTGTTGATTCAAAAAAAAGTTGTGTAGTAATTCTTGGAATATTAATGATACCTAAAAAAATGGCTATAGACAGTTGTTCAATACAAAATTTAAAAAAAAAAAGAGATTTACGAATTAATCGGATATTTTTTCTTTTGAATGTCTGCCAAATTTTTTTTGATGGCTCAATTTTTTTAGAATCATAATGCAGTTTGTTACAACTATTAGTTAGGTTTTGTTTTTCTTTTGAAATTTCTTCTATTTGATTTCTTATTGTCTTTATTCTATCAATCACATTTTGGATTTTGTTTTCGCTGAGTGAAGAATTTGTCCACTCCATTGATTTTTTTTTAACAGATAGTTCATGAATCATCTGATTACTCATTATTGAATCTTTTTTAGTTTCATTTAATTCATATATTTCTCTCGGGCCAAATAATGGAATTCTATTTCGTTTTGAAAGGTCTTTTATTTTTCCTTTTATAAAAAGAAAGTTTTTGAGAATCCAGTTTTTAATTTCTTTTGTGACTTTTATGAAAATTGTTGCTCTTTCTTTGAAAATCCTTAAAACCAGAAAAGACTTAGTTTTGAATTTGTTGATTCTTTTTGTTAATTCTTTAGAAATAGGTTCAAAAAAAGAAGGCTTTTTTTGGGCAGAACCAAATGGTAGTTCGGTTTCCATTCCCCAAACTGTTAAAAAACAAAAATCATTTTTTTCTCCTTTGTCTCTTGTTTTTTTTAATCGAGCCTTCTGAGATGATTGAAATTTAGATTTATGCCAAGGTTTAAGATAAAAAGGAAATAGGATTTTTATCTGAATACCATCCGTTAACCAGTTTTTTGGAAATTCTGTTTCGGATAGTTGAACCCCATTATAAGTGCATTTAACATGCATTTCACGTTTCCAATCCTTTAAATCCTCAGACCACTCGGGAAATTGAAATAATAACATACGGACGCTATTTTTAATTATTATCAATAAAGGTAATATAATATATTTTCTAAGAATAGATTGAGTTACTAAGAGAGAACCTCTTATTATTTGAGCAAATAGGAAGCTATCCCAAGTTTCGGCAATTTCTATCCGCCTTTTTTCTTCTATTTTTGATTGTTCTTCGTCTTTTTTATCAAATTTTTTTTTATTTTTATTTTTCCACATGAAATTGCTAAGAATTTTTTTTTTTAGCCCCCATATATCAAACGAAAAATCAAAAAGTTTATCTATTCTATCAAAAAAAAGGGGAGAATGTACTTTTGCTTGAAAAAATTCCCAAATAACAGTTTTACGCCTTTGGGAACGCATGGATCCTTTAATTATCTCTCGACGAAAATCAGATTGTTGTGAATAACGGATCAAAGCCATTTCATCGTTTTGATCAGAATTTTGATTATCTTTGAGATCTTTGAGATTTGTATAAATCTCGTTATGGGGCTCTTTATCAGTAAAAACCACTACACGTTTTGCTTTTCTTGAACGAATTCCAGGCTCCATTGTTACATTTTCTTCGTTTTCGCCTTCCAATTCTTCCAACTCACTTATTAATTTGTATGACCATCGAGGAACTTT